ATTCGTTCCAATTCCTTGGTTTAATTTGGTTCGGTATAAATATTATAACCATAACAAAGGCTACTTATTGATAAAACAAAAGATATATATCTTTTGTTTTTAATGTAATGTCTTTTCTTTTAACAATAAAAAAAGATTTTTATCCATCGAACCCCGAAGGAAGATCTTTCTTTGATGAAACGTTTTCTATTTTTTTTTTCTATTGTTTTTATAATTGATCAGGCATACCTATACTGCAATAAGATGAAGACTGCAATACTATGAATGACTCGCTATTTACTCGTTTTCTAGGTCATAATCATAAGATTCTTTAGGAGAGATGGCCGAGTGGTTCAAGGCGTAGCATTGGAACTGCTATGTAGGCTTTTGTTTACCGAGGGTTCGAATCCCTCTCTTTCCGTACCTTCCTTCACCTAATTCACGAACATTACTCACCGAAATGTATCAAATAAAATAAGAACAATTACCGGTCACTTACCTTTTTGGATCGAATTTGAAAGATTCGAATTTGCTCTATTTTCCAATTGTGGAAAACTGGGGAAATTCCCTTGGTTGACCCCGGTAAGAGAATGGGGATTTGTTGTTGTTGTTGTTGGAACTTCCATTTTATGGATGGAATTTTTGATATTTTTTGAAAAAGGCTTTTTCGCGGACTCCTCGTTCATTTACCCAACCGACGGTTGGGTAAATGCCTTTCAGTTTTTCGATGATCAAATATTTTATTTATAATTGAATTAATTATTGAATAACCTGCTTTTTTGGCTAAGTTTGCTCATTGCTGGGTTGATAAAGAAGTAAGCGTTTCAACGGGCTCTCCCAAAATCGTTTGGGCTTGATTTCCGGGCATCTTGGCGACGGCACTCTCCACCTCGTAGAGCTGAGGAAATTCTATGTCTCTATAAAATAGAGAATCTATCCATGACTGACAATTATAATCAAACTCACGTAGTAAGTTAAGCAACTCATGTAGTTCTTGATCTACATAGAATCTAAACCAAAATTAGAAATTCGGTTCTAATTTGACGAATGAATGGAATGGGAGATAGTTTATTCTCCTATTCGCGCATACACGCACCATCTGTATCCTGCTGTGTTGGACCCTCATCGCCATCCGTTTCATGTCTTTTGACAATTCCTCTCGTTCTTCTCGGATGCTCTTTTGAGCGAGCCGATCTTCAAGGGGTTCGATCCGGGCTAGGGGGAACCAAGGCTTAGTCCTGGATTGTGGCTCCCCGCGGCCAAAACCTTCGGTGAGAATCCAAACACTAAGCTGATATAACCAAAATAAATCAAAATCCATTTTTCTAATAGATTTCTTTTTTTCAATTTAAGAAAAATGACATTCATTACTATAACGATACGAAATCGTCTAGTAAATTTAGGAGGATACTTCATTGAAACCTCCTCAAATTTGTATTTTTCGATTACTCGATTCTATTTTTGACTTTATGATATATATGATATATCGAATTACGATTTTTGAATTGGAAATTTACATTAATGAAAAATTAGGGCTATACGGACTCGAACCGTAGACCTTCTCGGTAAAACAGATCAAACTTATTATTATCAAAATGATTCGAACTGTTTCAAAGACCCAACGTGCATTTTTTTTTGCATTGGGCTCTTTCATCAACTGATATAAATATCAGCGAGTCCGCCATCCTTTTTCTTAACAGAAAGATAACGAGATGGCTCCGCGTGCTCTGACTCTTTATTTTGATTCAGTAGCAATACCAAAGTGTTTCAAAAAAGAGTTATCTTGACGTAGGTCTGCCTTCGGCCTATATCAACCTAAGTTAAATGGAGTCTCTATCGCTCTGCCCAAAGCATCAAATATGAAACTTCATACACCTTCAAGTTCATAGGACAAAAAGAGATTTTTTTGAGGTACTTATACTCATTATGCCTAGCATTGAATGGACTGAATATTCACCTTATCAATTATCAAATCAATGATGGGTTCTATTTCTTGGCGCCTAAATTGGGACCTCAATTGGACCAACCAACCATTTGTCAGGCTATTGTTCTCTTGTTCCTTCGAATCCATGGAGTAAGACGTCGACTTTTTACTAAGATAAATTCTGTTGATTACATGATGGACTCCTCTGAAAAAACATTGGCGCGCGTGTAAACGAGGTGCTCTACCAACTGAGCTATGGCCCTTGTGTTTGTGATAAATATTTTATCATTATATAAATTCTTGTCAAGGTGAGTATTGCATAATCTGACATGATAGCTCTCTGATCTGTTTCCTGTCAAGGGTATTGCTTAGAAATAAGATTCCATCTATAATCTATCAATGTGACGGGTTCCTTTTTTTTCTTTATGATAATAAATGACCTACTTAACCCAGCGGTTAGAGTATTGCTTTCATACGGCAGGAGTCATTGGTTCAAATCCAATAGTAGGTAGAACTTATTAGATACCGCACAGCCAATGGTATCTAATAAGTATTTCTACCCACCTTCTTTTTTTGATTTATTTTGTATCTTTTCCATACCCTACTACTTCTTATTTTTTCTATTTTTTGAGTTGTTTCTTGTTGCACCAAAATCTGATTACACTTGATTGGATTCAATCGGTAGAATCCAAATAGAATATGGTGTATAATCCAAATTTCTTTTTCTTTATTCTTCTATATTCTATTCGGACGCACCAACAACTAGTTATAAAATTGTATTGATAGCCTCGACTCGCGTCCTAGCTCGTCGGAGAGCTAAATTTGCCTCAATTGTTTGTCTCTTGCCTTCAGCGCTACTTAAATTAGCTTCAGCTATTTCAAGAGTTTGTTGAGCTTCTTGCGGATCAATGTCACTGCCCCTCTCTGCATCATTTACTAAAATGGTTATTTCATTATTGCCTATTCTAGCGAAACCGCCCATCAGAGCTATTGTTAACCATTGGTCGTTAAGACGTATTCTCAAAATTCCTATATCTACAGCCGTGGCAATAGGTGCGTGATTTGGTAATACACCAATTTGGCCGCTATTAGTCGATAAAATGATTTCTTGCACTTCCGAATCCCAAACAATTCGATTAGGGGTCAGTACACATAGATTTAAGGTCATTTCTTCAATTTGCTCTCCACATCTAAGTTCATAGCCTTCGCGGTAGCTTCATCGATATTACCTACCAAATAAAAGGCCTGTTCCGGAAGACCATCTAATTCCCCGGAAAGGATCAGTTGAAAACCCCTAATTGTTTCTGTTAGACCAACATATTTTCCTGGAGAACCGGTAAAAACTTCTGCTACGAAGAAGGGTTGTGATAAGAAACGCTCAATTTTTCGTGCTCTTGCTACGGTTAAACGATCCTCTTCGGACAATTCGTCCAACCCAAGGATAGCTATAATGTCCTGAAGTTCTTTGTAACGTTGTGAAGTTTGCTTAACTTTTTGCGCAGTTTCATAATGTTCCTCACCAACAATTCTAGGTTGGAGCATAGTTGATGTTGAATCTAAAGGATCTACTGCTGGATAGATACCTTTTGCAGCGAGTCCTCTTGATAGTACGGTAGTAGCATCTAAATGCGCAAATGTTGTGGCAGGAGCGGGGTCCGTCAAATCGTCCGCAGGTACATAAACGGCTTGAATAGAAGTTATGGATCCCTCTTTGGTAGAAGTAATTCTTTCTTGCAAAGAACCCATTTCTGTACTAAGAGTGGGTTGATAACCTACAGCGGAAGGCATTCTTCCTAATAAAGCGGATACTTCGGATCCTGCTTGGACGAAACGAAAAATATTGTCGATAAATAGAAGTACGTCCTGTTCATTAACATCCCGGAAATATTCCGCCATGGTTAGGGCAGTCAAGCCAACTCTCATACGAGCTCCCGGCGGTTCATTCATCTGACCATAGACTAGAGCTACTTTTGATTCCGCAATATTTTGTTCATTAATCACCCCAGATTCTTTCATTTCCATGTAAAGATCATTTCCTTCACGAGTGCGTTCGCCCACTCCGCCAAATACGGATACACCTCCATGAGCTTTTGCAATGTTGTTGATCAATTCCATGATGAGTACGGTTTTACCCACTCCGGCCCCCCCGAATAGCCCGATTTTTCCTCCACGACGATAAGGAGCTAAAAGATCCACTACTTTAATCCCCGTTTCAAAAATAGATAATTTTGTATCTAACTGTATAAAGGCAGGCGCAGATCTATGAATAGGAGATGTTGTGCGAGTATCTACAGGACCCAAATTATCAACAGGCTCTCCAAGAACGTTGAAAATTCGTCCGAGAGTCGCCCCACCAACTGGAACACTTAGAGGAGCTCCTGTATCAATCACTTCCATTCCTCTCATCAGACCATCTGTAGCACTCATAGCTACAGCTCTAACTCGATTATTTCCTAATAATTGCTGTACCTCGCAAGTTACATTAATTTGCTGGCCAACCGTATCTTGACCTTTAACTACCAAAGCGTTGTAAATATTAGGCATCTTGCCCGGTGGAAAGGATACATCCAGTACCGGACCAATGATTTGAGCAATACGCCCCAGGTTTTTTTCTTCAAGAGCGGAAACCCCAGGACCCGAAGTAGAAGTAGTAGGATTGATTCTCATAATAATAAAGTATTATATGTCGAAATTTTTTTTGCAAACAAAAATAAAAAATGTCCGATAGCAAGTAGATCGGTTAATTCAATAAGAAATGGGAATTAGTACTCGATTTCGTTGGTACTATCCAACCGAATCCAATTCAATTGTTTACTCATTCAATGAGTGCATTTTCAAACTTAACCAACCCATTTATAAAAAATAAATATATTATTAATATAATATATATCAAAGTAGATGAATAAGAATTAAGAATTAGCGGAGATGTTGTATTTCTCTATCATTATAGACAATCCCATTCATATTATCTATGGAATTCGAACCTAAACTCTATTTATGATTCATCATTTTTATGACATTGGCCGTTGTTTCTTATTTCATCATTTCTATTTACACTTATTTATTCTTTGAATAAAAAAAGAAATCAAATTTTTTA